GATAGTTCCCTTTCCGTAAAAGGGATCTTTTTTTATTTCTGATTCAGCATTCCCAGAGAATTGGGGGGGTAGATAGGTCTTAATCAGCAACGGGAGATATTCATTTAAATATCTGTTAAATATCTGTGTCTGTCCGAATCTCATTAACAACGAATCAAGTTACATATGTAACCGATGTTTTTTTGACCTTTTTAGGTATTTCGTGTTTGGCTCTAATGAATAATTGTAAATCTATGTAACGATTGAGATGGGGTAATTCATATATTTTAGTCACTTTATGCCAAGATTGCAGAAAGATTACTTAATTCCAGGTTAAACAAAAAAATACATATAAAAGGAGGAAATGCTTAGTTTAACTTAAATATGTAATATATATGTATTGTTATTATTCGATTTCGTTCTATTTCAGTGACAACGTTCAGTGACAACAGCCTTTCCATTTTTGTTAAAAAGAAATGTAATCCCTTAAATATTGAATTAATATAGAATATCCATAACATAGAATATCCATAACATTGACAGTTGTTCAGTCTATCTGATAGATACGAAAAACCCCTACTCGTTCATCTGATTAATAAAATCAGAATCGAAAGAATAAGGACCTAAATCTTCTCTTATATCAGTCTTTTTTATCCATCTCACGAAAAAAAAATTGGGTTTCTTGTTCAATCTATTTATCGGCTTTAAATCATTGATGATTCAATTCGAAAAGAAAGAGATATTTTTCTTTTTTTTATGATGATCAAATGTAGTCTTTACTGTAAAACTTTATTCCAATAATGATGTCGAAATAGGAAACTTTTTCGATTATAAAAATTTTGAATGATTCCTTATGAGTTGAATCTTTGGTATTCAAAGAAGTCGCAGATGGGTCAATCTCTTCTATTGAGTCACTTGAAGATGCAGGGTTAAAAATAATTCATTTATTCGTGTTATTTATGTTAGTTATGTTATTTCTATATTTCTGTTAGTTTGTTTTTTTTTATAAAAAAGGTTGCATTCATACAATAAAAGGTGGGGTCTTGCTAAGATTTCTTCAGAAAAATCTTTACCATCTATGTTCTATGTATAGAAGAAAAAAGGTATAGATTAATATGTCTATGTACCGACTGAACCAATGACTATTCATGATTCCATAATTGAATCAATTCCATACTGGCTCCAAATTAGAGGAATGTTATGGTAAAACTTCGTTTGAAACGATGTGGTAGAAAGCAACGTGCGACTTGAAGGACACGATCCGGTGTGGATTCTTATTCTTACATCCGCCATTTTATATAGGAATGAAGGTGCTCTTGGCCCGACATCGTTTGTTCTGTTCCACTAGAACCCCTCTTTTTGTTGGGTTGTAATGTAAATAGTACATGATGGAGCTCGAGTAGTAAAGTATTGATTCAGCTTTCAGGGGCAAGGATCTAGGGTTAATGCCAATCAATAAATTGTAACAACTTCGTAAGTATATCATCAATATAGAAATCGAAAGGATCCGATTCGGGCAAGTTTTCAATTAAAAAGGAAATTTTGTTGGAATTGATAAAACTCTTTCGATTCAAAGTGTATCACGGGGAATCAACCATTCGTATGATTCTTTGATAGAAAGAAATCACAAAAGGGGTATGTTGCTGCCATTTTGTTGGAAGGATTAAGAAGCACCGAAGTAATGTCTAAACCCAATGATTTAAAACAAAGAAAAAGGATCCCAGAACAAGGAAACGCCGTTTCCATTGTCTCAATAACTGGATCAGAATAAAGAATCCAAATCAAAATAGATGATTGTATTTTAAACGAGACAAACAAAAGGGGGGTTAAAGACCATTCAATAAATGAAATAAATTGCTTAAAGATTTGATTTTCTTTTGAGCTATTTGAGAATTATCCAACTTGAGTTATGAGTACAAATGATTTTTTCTTTTTTTTTAGTAAGAACGAAGAAAAAAATGAGTGAAATCCCAGTCTAATTGATTTTATCAACCCTTTTGCCATTCATTAGAATTCTATACATAGACAAAACCTCGAATCATTTTTTCTCGAGCCGTACGAGGATAAAACTTCCTATACGTTTCTAGGGGGGGTCTTCTTCATTTACTTACATCTATCCCAATGAGCCGTCTATCGAATCGTTGCAATTGATGTTCGATCCCGAAGAGAAGGAAGAGATCTTCGGAAAGTGGGTTTTTATGATCCGATAAAGAATCAAAGTTGTTTAAATGTTCCTGCTATTCTATATTTCCTTGAAAAAGGCGCTCAGCCTACAGGAACTGTTCGGGATATTTTAAAGAAGGCGGAGGTTTTTAAGTAACTTTGCCCTAATCAAACGAAATTCAATTAAGGAAATAAAAAAGGGGGCAGTGATTCGTATAAAATTTTGTATAACTTTTCTATACTTTGTTTTTTATTTCCCCCCCCTTTTTGCGCTCTATTCGGATCTATTTATCATTGCTTCTATAGAATCTAATATTTTATAACGACAAAACCCCAGTTGGTTGATCCTAGAAATGTA